ACGAAAAATCCTTAGCAAAGACTTCTACAAGATGTTCTATTTTTGCATAGAAAAAAATTCGTTCAAAAAAAACGCGAAAAGATTTGAATCGTAAATGAGAGGATTTGTTACGTAGAAAAAGAAAGATAGATTCGTATTCCCATACATAAAAATTATATACGAACAAGAAAAATCTTAGATTACTATTTGAAAAAGTAGAAATCGATTTTTTTGGAGTAATAAGACTATTCCAATTACAATAGTAATAAAGAAACAACCTTAATAAATGAAAGAAAGGGACATCTTTCATCCAGTATCGAAGGATTTGAACCAAGATTTCCAGATGGATAGGATAGGGTATTAGTATATCTGACTCATAATTTAAATATGTAAATTTATCCTCGAAAAAGGGAAAAATTGAATGAATTGATCGTAAATTATTATAAGATTTTATGATTTCTGCCTTCTCTAAGGAAGAGCTTAATTGTAGGGAAAATGGAATTTCCACGATGACAACAAAACCCTCTGATATTATTTGAGAATAAAAATTATTGTTATACCCCCAAAATAGATTTTTGTTAGAATCATTAGCAGAAATAATCAAATGAGTCTGTTGATACATTCGAGTAATTAAACGTTTTACAATTTGTAAACTAGATTTATTGTCATAACCTATATTTTCTACAAAAATGGATCTATTTAAATCATGACCATAAGCGAGTCCATAAATATACTCCCGAAAAATAAGTGGGTATAGGAAGTCCTGATGGCGAGATCTATCTAGTTCTAAATATACTTGATATTTCTCCATTTTAAAAATTCTATTTGGTCAAAGGATCAGGGATTCATTGGATTATCAAATGATACATAGTGCGATACGGTCAAAACAGGGTATTCTATTATATATTAATTAGAATTAGAATAAAAAACGAATATGAATAGATACCTAGAAAACAAGTAAAACCCATCAACGGACTCTCTCTCCTCGCTTTTTCCATCTAATTGTTCTAGGATAACAAGCTAGTTAGAAATCCTTTATTTTTTTTTCTCAGCCCAATCGCTCTTTTGATTTTGGAATATATATATTATATATTTATCAATATACTCTTTCTTCTACACATTTATCGCTACCCCATAACATAATGGAGAATAGATATATAGTTAGGACTCATAACAAAAAAAAAATAATCCATTCACGGGAAAAGCTTTTCCCACATCAAGCACTAATCTCTTTTTAACGTACAATTAGATGGGGGTAATCATTCAAATGAAAAAAAATAAATGAAAGCTCGTTGCTTTTTGTTTCCCTATAATTGGAGCGGCCAAGCTCTATCCCTTTATTAATAAAACCCAACTTTAATTTTTTTTGTTCCGATCCAAGAATTCAAACAAAAATTTGGGCCGGATCCAAATGAAATATTTTTCAAATTCGCCATTGATACGACATGCTACTTTTTCCATTCATTCCTTTCTGGATCAGTCGTGGTCTTACAAATTCTACCGATCGTATGGACGAACCAATTGCTTCATAGAAATGTGTAAAAAACGGAGTCGCGCTTAAAAGCCGAGTACTCTACCATTGAGTTAGCAACCCTAATACAATAAAGTAGGGTGGGCGTGTATATCCAATCGCAATAAAAACAATAAAAATAAAAGATTGAATTGTAAAATATTACATTAAAAAATGGAAAAATAGAAAGAAAAAAAAATTCAAAATGTCGAAGGCGAATCGATTCTGAACATACAAATGAACAGATAAAACAAAAAAGTTTCGCAAAAAAAAGAAGAAAATAAAAAATGATAAACCACCTCTTTGTCTACTATGTTATACATTATACATTATTCTATTTTTTTAGTTTTCTATTTTTCTTTCAATCAATTACCTTTCAATCAAAAAAGAACTTCTTGTTTGTATCGCAGAAAATCCAACGAACCCACCATTTGATGAAGTAAAAAAAAAAGTCTATGTAACGCGAGTAAATCGATCCATTTATTCACGCTCGGATTATATTTGTTTGATACACTGTTGTCAATATTAGTCTTAAAAAAAGAATACAATCGAGAAAACAAACGAATTAAAATTTCTAATTTTAATTAGAAATTAAAATTAGAAAATGAAATATTACTATTATTAAATATTAAAAATATTATTAAATATTCTTCTTAATTCTATTATTATTTATTATTCTTTTTATTTTTAATTACTATTATATTAATTATTATATTTTTTATATTTATTTAAAATAGAAATTCTTTAAATAGAAATTATATTCTATTATATTCTAAACTAATATTCTATTATATTCTAAACTAAAAATTCTAAACTAAAAACTTATAAAAAATTAGAAAAATATAAAAAAAATATGAAAATTTGAATTTAATAGAAAAAAAATACACCAATCCTAAAGACCCATAGGATTCATCATGGATACAACCAAGAATAGAAACGTTTAAGGTCTTTTGTCTTATATTTTATATCTAAGGTTTGGTATATATAGATAACTATTTATTTATTCTATTT